AATGAATTGCCTGATAAAAGGATTACCTTGATAGGGTAAATAATATGATAAATATATCATATTCATTATATTTAATAGAATTAAACTATTTCTAAAAGTATCAAAAACTTTTGTGCATCATACACCAAAATATAGATATATATATATGTATTTTTTTTTAAAAAAAAAGATAAGCTAAATTAAGCTACTGGGTTCATACCCCATTTATAAAGGTTATAATCCTTTTCTTTTTAATTTTTAAAAATTCTTCTAAAATTTTATTTTTTAGAACTCTAATATTTGGATCATTAATTACTATTTCATCAAATTCATGATTAAGTGCTTGAATAGGATTAGAAATTAATTTATTATCATTTATTCCCTTAATAATTGATACAAATAATTTAATATCTACTGAAGCTTCATTAAAGTACTTTTTAACCCAAGCTTTAGCTTCTTCTGTCTTATTATTTGCAATTATTATATCTATATTAAAATTTAATTTTATTTCTCAATTAAATTTTAGTTATAATTATTCTGATTTAATTATTTTATCTTCATTAATATTAAAATCAGGAGCTGCTCCGTTTCATTTTTGATTTCCAGGAGTTATAGAAGGATTATCTTGAATTAATAATTTAATTTTAATAACTTGACAAAAAATTGCCCCAATAATACTAATTTCATATATTTTAAATAAATCATTTTTTATTTTTGTAATTATTTGTTCAATAATTATTGGCTCTTTAGGAGGATTAAATCAAACTTCTTTACGAAAAATTATAGCATTTTCATCAATTAATCATTTAGGATGAATACTAGCAGCAATAATTTCAAATGAAAATTTATGATTACTTTATTTTTTAATGTATAGATTTTTATCTTTAATTATTGTTTTCTTTTTTAATGTGTTTAAAATATTCCACATTAATCAAATATTTTCATCTATATTTTTTTCAAAAACATTAAAATTTACTTTATTTATAAATTTATTGTCATTAGGTGGATTACCTCCATTTTTAGGATTTTTACCTAAATGAATAGTAATTCAACAATTAGTTAGAAGACACCAATTATCACTATTAATTTTTATAACAGCATTAACTTTAATTACTTTATATTTTTACTTACGGATTAGATATTCTGCTTTTATGTTAAATTATATTGAACCTAATTGACAAATAAATATAAATTTAAATAATAATTACATAAATTTTTATTTAATCCTTTCATTTTTTTCATTATTTGGGTTATTTATTATTTCAATAATTTACTTAATTTATTAAGGCTTTAAGTTAATTAAACTAATAGTCTTCAAAGCTGTATATATAAGTATAAATCTTTTAAGCCTTAGTAACAAATTAAATTACTCCTTTAGAATTGCAGTCTAATGTCATTATTGACTATAAAGCCAATTTTGATTAAAGAAGTTAAATCTCCATACATAGATTTACAATCTATTGCCTATAATTCAGCCATTTAATCGCGACAATGATTATTTTCAACAAATCATAAAGATATTGGAACATTATATTTTATTTTTGGTGCATGAGCCGGAATAATTGGAACTTCATTAAGTATTTTAATTCGAGCAGAATTAGGACACCCAGGATCTTTAATTGGTGATGACCAAATTTATAATGTAATTGTAACAGCACATGCTTTTGTAATAATTTTCTTTATAGTAATACCTATTATAATTGGAGGATTTGGAAATTGATTAGTTCCATTAATATTAGGAGCTCCTGATATAGCATTTCCTCGAATAAATAATATAAGTTTCTGACTTTTACCTCCATCATTGACTCTTCTATTAGCAAGTAGTATAGTAGAAAATGGAGCTGGAACTGGTTGAACAGTTTACCCTCCGTTATCAGCTGCTATTGCCCATGGAGGAGGATCAGTAGATTTAGCAATTTTTTCTTTACATTTAGCAGGAATTTCTTCTATTTTAGGAGCTGTTAATTTTATTACTACTGTAATTAATATACGATCAACAGGAATTACATTTGATCGAATACCTTTATTTGTATGAGCAGTAGTAATTACTGCTATTCTTTTATTATTATCTTTACCAGTATTAGCTGGTGCTATTACTATACTTTTAACAGATCGAAATTTAAATACTTCATTTTTTGACCCAGCAGGAGGAGGAGACCCTATTTTATATCAACATTTATTTTGATTTTTTGGCCATCCAGAAGTATATATTTTAATTTTACCAGGATTTGGAATAATTTCTCATATTATTAGTCAAGAAAGAGGAAAAAAGGAAACTTTTGGATCATTAGGAATAATTTATGCCATATTAGCTATTGGGTTATTAGGATTTATTGTTTGAGCTCATCACATATTCACAGTAGGAATAGATGTTGATACACGGGCATATTTCACTTCAGCTACTATAATTATTGCTGTTCCAACAGGAATTAAAATTTTTAGTTGACTAGCTACTCTTCATGGTACTCAATTAACATATTCTCCAGCTATTTTATGAGCTTTAGGATTTGTATTTTTATTTACTGTAGGAGGACTAACTGGAGTAGTTTTAGCTAATTCTTCAATTGATATTATTTTACATGATACATATTATGTTGTTGCCCATTTTCATTATGTATTATCAATAGGAGCTGTATTTGCTATTATAGGGGGATTTGTTCATTGATACCCTTTATTTACTGGATTATCATTAAATCCAACTCTTTTAAAAAGCCAATTCTTAGTAATATTTGTAGGAGTAAATTTAACATTTTTTCCTCAACATTTTCTAGGATTAGCGGGAATACCTCGGCGATATTCTGATTATCCTGATGCTTACACAGCATGAAATGTAATTTCAACAATTGGATCTACAATTTCATTTTTAGGAGTTATTTTATTTTTATACATTATTTGAGAAAGTATAATTACTAAAAAAACAATTGTATTTCCTATTCAATTAAATTCCTCAATTGAATGATATCAAAATTTACCTCCAGCTGAACATAGTTATTCTGAACTTCCTTTATTAACTGCTTCATTCTAATATGGCAGATTAGTGCAATGGATTTAAGCTCCATATATAAAGATTTTATTCTTTTATTAGAAAATGTCAACATGAGCAAATCTTGGGCTACAAGATAGTACTTCTCCTTTAATAGAACAATTAACCTTTTTTCATGATCATGCATTATTAATTTTAGTAATAATTACAGTTTTAGTTGGATATTTAATATTTATGTTATTTTTTAATTCATACACTAATCGATTTTTATTACATGGCCAAACTATTGAAGTAATTTGAACAATTTTACCAGCAATTGTACTTTTATTTATTGCATTTCCTTCTTTACGATTATTATATCTTTTAGATGAAATTAATGAACCTATTATTACTTTAAAAACTATTGGACATCAATGATATTGAAGTTATGAATATTCAGACTTTTTAAATATTGAATTTGATTCATATATAATTCCTACTAATGAATTAAATATTGACGGATTTCGTTTATTAGATGTAGATAATCGAGTAGTATTACCAACTAATTCTCAAATTCGAATTTTAGTTACAGCTGCAGATGTTATTCATTCATGAACTGTCCCCACATTAGGAGTAAAGGTTGATGGAACTCCTGGTCGATTAAATCAAACTAGTTTTATAATCAATCGTCCTGGATTATTTTTTGGTCAATGTTCAGAAATTTGTGGAGCTAATCACAGTTTTATACCTATTGTAATTGAAAGTATTCCTGTAAATCACTTTATTAAATGAATTTCTCATATAAGTAATACATCATTAGATGACTGAAAGCAAGTACTGGTCTCTTAAACCATTTAATAGTAAATTAGCAATTACTTCTAATGGAAAAAATTAGTTAAAGATATAACATTAGTATGTCAAACTAAAATTATTAATATTCTAATATTTTTTAATTCCACAAATAGCACCAATTAGATGATTATTATTATTCCTTATCTTTTCTATTACATTCATTCTATTTAATATTATAAATTATTACTCATATTTACCTCCCGCTCCTAAATCTAATAAATCCACTCACTTATCAACTAACTCTTTTAATTGAAAATGATAACTAATTTATTCTCAGTTTTTGACCCATCTTCAAGTTTATTTAATTTATCATTAAATTGATTAAGAACTTTTATTGGACTACTTATAATCCCAATAACATATTGATTTATACCAAATCGATACCAAATTATTTGAAATAATATTTTATTAACCCTTCATAAGGAATTCAAAACTTTATTAGGACCTACTGGACACCCAGGAAGAACTTTTATTTTTATTTCATTATTTTCATTAATTCTATTCAATAATTTTATAGGATTATTTCCATATATTTTTACTAGAACTAGTCATTTAACATTAACTTTAACTTTAGCTTTACCTCTTTGATTATGTTTTATAATTTATGGGTGAATTAATCATACTCAACATATATTTGCTCATTTAGTTCCCCAAGGAACTCCAGCTGTATTAATACCTTTTATAGTATGTATTGAAACTATTAGAAATGTGATTCGACCAGGAACTTTAGCCGTTCGATTAGCTGCTAATATAATTGCTGGTCATTTATTATTAACTTTATTAGGAAATACAGGACCCTCTATATCACACTCTCTTGTCAGTTTATTAATTATTGGACAAATTGCATTATTAGTTTTAGAATCAGCAGTTGCTATTATTCAATCATATGTATTTGCTGTTTTAAGAACTTTATACTCTAGAGAAGTAAACTAATGTCAACTCACGCAAATCATCCCTACCATTTAGTAGATTATAGCCCTTGACCTTTAACAGGAGCAATTGGAGCTATAACAACTGTTTCAGGATTAGTTAAATGATTCCATCAATATGATATTTCCTTATTTGTATTAGGAAATATTATTACTCTTTTAACAATATATCAATGATGACGAGACATTTCTCGAGAAGGGACATTTCAAGGACTTCATACTTATCCTGTCACTCTTGGATTACGATGAGGAATAATCTTATTTATTGTTTCAGAAATTTTCTTTTTTATTTCATTTTTTTGAGCCTTTTTTCATAGTAGTTTATCTCCAACAATTGAATTAGGAATTAATTGACCTCCTGCAGGTATTATCCCATTTAACCCTTTCCACATTCCTTTATTAAATACAGCTATTCTCCTCTCATCAGGAGTAACAGTAACTTGAGCTCATCATAGTTTAATAGAAGGAAATCATTCACAAACTACTCAAGGATTATTTTTTACAATTTTATTAGGGGTTTACTTTACTATTCTTCAAGCATATGAATATGCAGAAGCTCCATTCACAATTGCCGATGCAGTTTATGGATCAACTTTTTTTATAGCAACTGGATTTCATGGAATTCATGTAATTATTGGAACATCATTTCTTTTAGTTTGTCTAATTCGACACCTTAATAACCACTTTTCTAAAAATCATCACTTTGGATTTGAAGCTGCAGCTTGATATTGACATTTTGTTGATGTTGTATGACTATTCCTTTATATTTCTATCTATTGATGAGGAGGATAACTATTTATATAGTATAAAAGTATATATGACTTCCAATCATAAGGTCTAATTATTACATTAGTATAAATAATTTTTTCTTTATTTATTATAGGTTCAATTATTATAATTATTTCTATCGTTGTTATAATATTAGCAACTATCCTATCTAAAAAAGCAATTATTGACCGAGAAAAAGCATCTCCATTTGAATGTGGATTTGATCCTAAAAGATCTTCTCGATTACCTTTTTCCTTACAATTTTTTTTAATTGCAATTATTTTTTTAATTTTTGATGTAGAAATTGCTTTAATTCTTCCAATAATTATAATTATTAAATTTTCTAATTTAATAATTTGATCTTTTACTAGAATTTTTTTTATCATTATTCTTTTATTAGGATTATATCATGAATGAAATCAAGGAGCCCTTGAATGAACATCTTAATAAAGGGTTGTAGTTAATTATAACATTTGATTTGCATTCAAAAAGTATTGAAGATATTCAATCTTCCTTGAATATGAAGCGATAAATTGCAATTAGTTTCGACCTAATCTTAGATGATCTATACATCCTTATTCTAATTAATTGAAGCCAAAATAGAGGCATATCACTGTTAATGATAAGACTGAATATTAATTCCAATTAAGGAAGTATGGTGATCAAGAAAAAGCTGCTAACTTTATTCTTTAATGGTTAAATTCCATTTATACTTCTATTTATATAGTTTAAATTAAAACCTTACATTTTCACTGTAAAAATAAAGAACTTTTCTTTTATAAGTTACTAAACAAATTTCATTACTTAAAGATATATAATATCACCCTAACATCTTCAGTGTCATGCTCTAATTTTTAAGCTATTTAAATATTTAAATATTACTAACCCTACTAAAATAAAAATTCACGTAATAAAAATTAATAAATAAATTCTTAAATTATTATTTTGAACAATTTGATTTAATTTAGAATATTTTGTTAATCTATTATATAAATTTTGTCCCCCAAAATATTCTGATCATCCTTGATCAAAACTTTTTACTACAATATTACCTAAATTTAAAGGACTATAAATAATTCCATAAGTTGAAATATAAGGTATAAATCATATTGATCCTAAAAATGTTCTAACTAAATAATAACTTAATGATTTATTTGTAAAATAAAAAGAAACATTGGAAATTAAATACCCTATTGTTCCTCCACTAATACAAACAAATAAAGTTAATAATTTTAATTCTAAAGGTAAACAAATTATATCTGGAGTTGGAAAAATTAATCAATTTAATATACTCCCTCCAATAATTGCTATAACTAATAACCCTATTATTCCTTTTAATATAACTCATCCTTCATCATTTAAAAAATGTAATGCTCCAGCATTAAAATCTCCAGTTATAGAGTAATAAGCTAATCGTAATGAATAACAAACAGTTAATCCAGTAGAAAAAAAATATAAAAAGAAACTAAATATATTTAAATAAGATAAAGAAACAATTTCCAAAATTAAATCCTTAGAATAAAATCCAGCTAAAAATGGTATCCCACATAAAGCTAAATTAGCTACATTAAAACATGATGAAGTTATAGGTATATGATACGTAAATCCTCCTATATTACGAATATCTTGAGAATTATTTATATTATGAATAATAGCCCCTGCACATATAAATAATAATGCCTTAAATAAAGCATGAGTTAATAAATGAAAAAATGCTAATTTAGGATACCCTATAGATAAAATTCTTATTATTAATCCTAATTGTCTTAAAGTGGATAATGCAATAATTTTTTTTAAATCAAATTCAAAATTAGCCCCAATTCCAGCTATAAATATTGTTAATCCTGAAATTAATAATAACAATTGCCCTGTTCATGAATCTAATAATAAAGCATTAAATCGAATTAATAAATATACTCCTGCAGTTACTAAAGTTGATGAATGAACTAAAGCAGAAACTGGTGTAGGAGCTGCTATTGCTGCTGGTAATCAAGAAGAAAAAGGAATTTGAGCTCTTTTAGTTATTGCTGCTAATATGATTAATCCAGCAATAATTTGTATTCTTTTATCATTTTTTATTAATTCTAAATAAAAAATATAATTTCAACTACCATAATTTAATATTCAAGCAATTGATAAAAGAAAAGCTACATCTCCAATTCGATTAGATAAAGCTGTTAATATACCAGCATTATAAGATTTAACATTTTGAAAATAAATTACTAATAAATAAGAAACTAATCCTAACCCATCTCATCCTAATAAAATTCTAATTAAATTAGGACTAATAATTAATAATATTATTGATAAAACAAATATTAAAACTAACATAATAAAACGATTAATATTTATATCAGAAGACATATATTCCTTTCTATAAAAAATTACTAAAGAAGAAATTAATAAAACAAAAGATATAAATATTAATCTTATTCAATCAAATAAAAAAGTTATTACAATTCTAGAAGAATATAAAGTTACAACTTCTCATTCAATAAATAAACTATAATCATTTAATAAATATGTAATTCCTATTATAAATAATCTAATTCTTACACTAATTAAACTAATAAATCTAATTAAACAAATTGATAAATATTTCACGATCTAAAATGAATTAAATTCATATCATTGACACCACAAATCAATATTTTTATTAAACTATTTAAATATAATCATAAAAAGCAAGATTCTCTCTTTATAATTAATAAATTTAAAGGGAATCAATGTAAAAATATTAATAAATATTCTCGAGATACCCCTCCTCTTCTTGAATATATGCCTGAACATAATTTTCCATGTTGACTATAAGAATATAAATATAATGTATAAGCAGCTCTAAAAAATGAAAGTAAAGCTAATATAAATATTGAAACTCAAGATCAACTTACAATTCTATTTAATAAACTAATTTCCCCTAATAAATTTAAAGTAGGGGGAGCTGCTATATTAGCAGATCCTAGTAAAAATCATCATAAAGTTATTCTAGGTATAAAATTTAATAACCCCTTATTAATTAAAAGTCTTCGTCTACCTAACCGTTCATATGAAACATTAGCTAAACAAAATAATCCTGAAGAACATAATCCATGAGCAATTATTAATCTATATGATCCACTAAATCCTCAACAAGTTAAAGTTATTAATCCTCTTAATACAATTCCTATATGAGCAACAGAAGAATATGCAATTAAAGCCTTTAAATCAGTTTGTCGTAAACAAATTAAACTTACTAAAAACCCTCCAACTAATCTAACTCTTACTCAAATAAAATTTAATTTTAATCCAGTTTTTAATAAAAATCTAAAAACACGTAATAATCCATATCCCCCTAACTTTAATAAAATCCCAGCTAAAATTATTGACCCTGATACTGGGGCTTCAACATGAGCCTTAGGCAATCATAAATGTACAAAAAATATAGGTATTTTAACTAAAAAAGCTAAAATTATACATAGATATAATAATTCATTTATATATCTATAATTACTTAATAAATAAAAATTTATTGTATTACAATCACTATATAAATAAAAAATTCCAACTAATATTGGTAAAGAAGCTAATAAAGTATAAAATAATAAATATACCCCCGCTTGTAATCGTTCAGGTTGATACCCCCACCCTATAATTAAAAATAAAGTAGGAATTAATCTTCTTTCAAAAAATAAATAAAATTGAAATAACCCTATACTTCTAAAAGTTAAATATAAAAATAATAATAAAAATAAAACATTTACAACAAAAAAATTAACATAATTTCCATATTTTTCTACAGATTCTCTAGCTAATAATATTAAAGAACAAATTCAAAAACTTAATAAAATTAAACCATAAGAAATTATGTCACATCCTATGAAATATCTTAAATTTAAAAAATAATTACTTCTGTAATTTATAATAATAAATAAAAAAGAAAGCACAAATAAAATATTTTGAACCGTTCAAAATATTTTATTTATAAAACTAATTAAAATTAAACAAAAAATAGCTAATAAAAACTTTAACATTGTAAAATTCTAAAAGTTTGGAAATAATCATTTCCATGAGTTCGAATTATAGAAACTAAAACTGATAACCCTAATGCCCCTTCACATACACAAAAAGTTAAAAATAATATTCTAAAAAATCTTTCAAAATTATATAAATTTAAATAAATAAATAATAATAAAAATAATCTTAAAACTATAAATTCTAATCTTAATAAAGTAGATAATAAATGTTTACGATTAGAAACAAATACTATTACCCCTATAATAAACATAAATAAAGGTATTCCTCAATAAATAAATATTAACATTAGTTTTAATAGTTTAACAAAAACATTGGTCTTGTAAATCAAAAATAAGAAACTATCTTTTAAAACTTCAGGAAAAAAGAAATCTCTTTATCATTAATCCCCAAAATTAATATTTTAATTAAACTACTTCCTGATATTTACCAAATTATACTATATTTAATAAGTTTTATTTCAAGAATTATTTTTTTACAAATAAGTCATCCATTAGCTATAGGATTATTATTATTAATACAAACATTTTTAATCTGCTTAATAACAGGATTATTTGCTAAAACATTTTGATTCTCATATATTTTATTTTTAACCTTTTTAGGAGGAATATTAGTATTATTTATTTATGTGACATCATTAGCTTCTAATGAAATATTTTCGTTATCTATAAAACTAACAATTTCAACTTTTTATTTCATTGGATTAATTTTTATTATTACTTTATTTATAGATAAATCATCTTTAATATCATTTTTTCTAAATAATGAAATATTACCAACTACTCAAATAAACTCATATATTTTAGAAAATTCTTTAAGCTTAAATAAATTATATAATTTTCCTACAAATATTATTACTTTAATTTTAATTAATTATCTTCTTCTTACATTAATTGCAGTAGTAAAAATTACAAATATTTTTTACGGCCCTTTACGTCCTATATATTAAACTAATGAATAAACCTTTACGACAAGAACATCCTTTATTTAAAATTATAAATAATGCTTTAGTTGATTTACCAGCTCCAATTAATATTTCAGCATGATGAAATTTTGGGTCTTTATTAGGACTTTGTTTAATTATTCAAATTTTAACAGGACTATTTTTAGCAATACATTATACAGCAGATATCTCTATAGCTTTTGATAGAGTAACTCATATTTGCCGAGATGTAAATTATGGATGATTATTACGAACTCTTCACGCTAATGGAGCATCCTTTTTCTTTATTTGTATTTATTTACATGTTGGACGTGGAATTTATTATGGATCATATCTTTTTGAACCTACATGATTAGTAGGGGTAATTATTTTATTTTTAGTAATAGGAACAGCTTTTATAGGATATGTATTACCTTGAGGACAAATGTCTTTTTGAGGGGCTACTGTTATTACTAACTTATTATCTGCTATCCCATATTTAGGAACAGATTTAGTACAATGAATTTGAGGAGGATTTGCTGTTGATAATGCTACTCTTACCCGATTTTTTACTTTTCACTTTATTTTTCCTTTTATTGTAGCAGCTATAACTATAATTCATTTATTATTTTTACATCAAACAGGATCTAATAATCCATTAGGAATTAATTCTAATTCAGATAAAATTCCTTTTCACCCATATTTTACTTATAAGGATATTGTTGGATTTGTTATTATAATAATAATTTTAACTTTATTAACATTAATTGATCCTTATTTATTAGGAGACCCTGATAATTTTATTCCAGCAAATCCTTTAGTTACTCCTGTTCATATCCAACCTGAATGATACTTTTTATTTGCTTATGCAATTCTTCGATCTATTCCTAATAAATTAGGAGGAGTAATTGCATTAGTAATATCTATTGCTATTTTAATAATTCTACCATTTTATCATTTAAGAAAATTCCGAGGAATTCAATTCTATCCAATTAATCAAGTATTATTTTGATGTATAGTTGTAATTGTTGTCTTATTAACATGAATTGGAGCCCGACCTGTAGAAGACCCTTATATTTTAGTAGGTCAAATTTTAACAGTTCTTTATTTTTTATACTACATTATTAATCCGCTAATCATTAAGTGATGAGATTCTTTACTTAACTAGTTAATGAGCTTGATATAAGCATATGTTTTGAAAACATAAGATAGAATATAAATATTCTATTAACTTTACTAAATATTATTCATAACATTAATGATATAATAAAAATTTTTAACCCAATAAAAAATATTAAATAATTTAAAGCAAATGGTAAAAAACTTTTTCAAGCTAAATATATTAATTTATCATATCGAAATCGTGGTAAAGTTCCACGAGCTCAAATAAATAAAAAAGAAATAAAAACTAATTTAATATAAAAATCAAATCTAAAAATATTACACCCTATAAAAATTACAATATATAACATACTTATAAATAAAATTCTTGCATATTCTGCTAAAAAAATTAAAGCAAATCCACCTCTTCTATATTCAACATTAAACCCTGAAACTAATTCTGATTCTCCTTCAGCAAAATCAAAAGGAGTACGATTAGTTTCTGCTAAACAAGAAGCAAATCATACTAACCCTAATGGAAAAGCAATTACTAAAAATCATAAATACTTTTGATAAATATAAAAATTATATAAATTATATCTTCCAATTAAAAAAACAAAAGATAGTAAAATTAAAGCTAAACTAACTTCATAAGAAATTGTTTGAGCTACAGCTCGTAATCCTCCTAATAAAGCATAATTTGAATTAGATGATCAACCAGCTACTATTACTGTATAAACCCCTAATCTAGTACAACATAAAAAAAATAAAATTCCTAAATTAAAAGAATATAATTTAATTAATAAAGGAATACATATTCAAATTAATAATGCTAAAAATAAAGAAAAAATAGGAGAAAAATAATAAGAAATATAATTTGATAATAAAGGATAAGTCTGTTCCTTAGTAAATAATTTAATTGCATCACAAAAAGGTTGAGGTAATCCTATTAATCCCACCTTATTAGGTCCCTTACGAATTTGAATATACCCTAATACTTTACGTTCTAATAAAGTTAAAAAAGCTACACCAACTATAACACAAATAACTAATAGTAATCTTCCAATTAAAGGCAAAAGTAAATCTATATAAAACAAGTACTATCTGTAATATAAATTACATATATAAATTCTAAATTTATTGCACTAATCTGCCAAAATAGTAATTAATTTAATAATAATCTTATATTTTAAAAATTAATATTTCTAATATTTGGTCCTTTCGTACTAAAATATTATATAATAAATAAAGATAGAAACCAACCTGGCTCACGCCGGTTTGAACTCAGATCATGTAAGAAATTAAAGGTCGAACAGACCTAAATATTTGAACTTCTACACCCAACTTTATCTCTTAATCCAACATCGAGGTCGCAATCTTTTTTATCGATATGAACTCTCTAAAAAAATTACGCTGTTATCCCTAAGGTAACTTAATTTATTAATCACTAATAATGGATCAATTATTCATTAATTAATGTAAAATTTATATAAAAGTTTATTAAATTTTATTATCACCCCAATAAAATAATTATAAATATAATATTTAAAAATTTCTACATAAATAAAATATATGAATTATTAAGATCTATAGGGTCTTCTCGTCTTTTATTAAAATTTTAGCTTTTTAACTAAAAAATAAAATTTTATTAAATTTTATATGAAACAGCTAACATCTCGTCCAATCATTCATACAAGCCTTCAATTAAAAAACTAATGATTATGCTACCTTTGCACGGTTAAAATACCGCGGCCCTTCAATAAATATCAGTGGGCAGATTAGACCTTAAATAAATAACAAAAGGACATGTTTTTGATAAACAGGCGAACACTATATTTGCCGAGTTCTTTATATAAATTTTACATAATTTATATATTTTCACAAATATTTATATACTAATTTTATCATTATTACTTTATTTTTATAATTAAAATAAATATTTTAATAAATAATTAAAATTAAATTAAATAATTAATTTTATAAAATAAACTATAACATATTTATAAATAATTGCTAATTCTAAGCATATATTTATTAATTTAATTTAATTAATTTTTAATTATCTATTTTAAAGCTTATCCCATAAAATATTATTATTTTAAAATATTAAATTAATTTAATTAAATTAATACATTTAAAATAATTGAATTAAATTCATTTCTTAAAAAACTAGATACCTTTAAAAACGATTAACTTTTCATTTCTAATAAATTATTATTAATTATTTTTCTACAGAAACTAATATAATTTATTAACTCTTTTAAAATCGAGAAAAATAATATAATTATTTTTTAATTAATAAACCCTGATACACAAGGTACAATAAATAAAATTTTCTTTTACTTTATTAATTTTTCAAATTATTTCAATTTTATTTTACAATACTAATAAACTATTATAAAAATTATTTTTTCTTTATAAAATACTTAAACAATACCTATTATAATTATTTTTAATAAAAATAAATTATTTAACAAAAAATATTAATAAATAAAAATTATCAATTTAATTTGATTTGCACAAATATTTTTTCAATGTAAATGAAATGCTTTACTTAATAAGCTTTAAATTGTCATTCTAGATACACTTTCCAGTACATCTACTATGTTACGACTTATCTTATCTTAATAATAAGAGCGACGGGCGATATGTGCATATTTTAGAGCTATAATCAAATTAATTATATTTATAATTTTACTATCAAATCCACCTTCCATGAAGTATTTCAATTCCATTTCCGTAATAAATAATTTTATTGTAACCCATCTCTACTTAAACATAAACTGCACCTTGACCTGACATCATTATTTAATTAAAAATTTAGAAAATTATTATTCTTATAAAATATTCTGATAACGGCGATATACAAATTGATAAACAAATTTAAGTAAGATTCAACGTGGACTATCGATTATAGGACAGGTTCCTCTGAATAGACTAAAATACCGCCAAATTCTTTAAGTTTCAAGACCATAACTATTACTACTCAAGACTTTATAATTATATTTTAAATAATAGGGTATCTAATCCTAGTTTATAATTAAAATTTCTTAGCTTCAATTATTTTTTATTAATTAAATTATTATAAATTTAAAATTTCACCTAATAAATTTACTTTTAATTTAATTTTTAACTACATTTAACTACATCTAATAAAATTTATTTATATCTTTTGTATAACCGCAACTGCTGGCACAAAATTTGTTAATACTAAATAAAATTACTATTTCTAAATTTCTTTAAAATTTATAATATTAATTACTGCGAATATAATAAAAATAATGTATTTTTAAAATACAATACAATTCACACAAAAATTTACATGTAAAATAAATTAATAATAAATTTTTAAGCAAGAATAAAACTTTATATAATTAAAATTTTATTATAATTTAAAAATAATTAAATTTAATATTAATTAAAATATTTATTTATAAAAATAATAATGTAAATAAATAATATTTAACTTAAATAATACAAAATTAGTAATATTTAAAATCTTTTATTAAATAATAATTTTTTTTAAAAAATTATATTATTTAATACTATCAAATAACAAAATTACTAAATAACTTATTAATTATTAAATTTATTTAATTATAAATATTTTAAAATTAATAATAAATTATACATTAATATTATATTAAATAATATAAAATTAGTATAATCTTAATGCAACTTATATACTTATAAATAATATAATCCCCTTAAATTATATTATTTAATAAAATAAAAATAAATCTAATTTAATTAATTAAACTTAATAAATTTTATTTTTAAATAAATATTTTAAGGAATTTTTTTTTTTTTTTTTTTTTTTTTTTTTTTAAATTTGAAAATAATAGAAATTAATAAAATATTAAAAAAAAAATAGTTATATAAGGTTTTATTTTTCCTATAATTTTTATACATATAAATTATCTATATATAAATTAAAATTTTAATATTAATATTAGTCCATTATATGACCATTAATAAATATCTACGCAATTAATAACGATTTACTAAAATGTATAGATATTTATATAGGTAAAAATATATATATATATTAAATTTTTATTATATATATATATATTTAATATTTCTTAGTGATTATATATATATATATATTAATATTATATTCTTATATATTAATAGATGTTTATATATATAGCAATTTTTTTCCCTTTTTTTTTACAACATTAATATAAATGGTTAATCACTATAATCAAACCTTTACATTAAGTTATATAATGTCTATATATTCTTTAATAATTAATATTAAAATTTTAATATATATATATAATATTTTATTAATAAATAATTATAAATTAATTATAATTATTATTAAAATTTTATATTATATTTAAATTTTTATAACTTTTTTAAAATATTTATATAAAATTATATATAATAATTTTAAATTTACAAAAAATAATTCCCTATAATAAAAAATATTTATATTATAAAAATATAATAAATCAAATTTATTTTAATTATAAATAGAAGAATTA